TAACTTATCATTATTCATAATAATTCAAATTGGTTGAACAAGTGTTTAACTTGCTAATTATTATATGCCAATTCTAACTCAGTATAATAATAATCTAATGGAGTAATGTATTGTGTCCTTAGTGACTTTTTACTAGAAATATTTTTTTGTATTTGAAGGGAGAATAAAAATACTACGGCTGTAATTTTCTTTTTATGAAAAATCCAAAGCCCCTTATCGGATTTGAACCGATGACTTACGCCTTACCATGGCGTTACTCTACCACTGAGTTAAAGGGGCTTATTTAATTGAATTCCTGAATGGGTTGCTATGTCGATAATATATTTCTATGTACATATTATATTGCATACATATTAATAACATATATAGAATATATATATATACAGAAGTATAGACAGCAGCAGCAGACTCTTGGTTACTAGTGTCTTATTCTTGAATAATAGTTTTGAATAGAATAAAATAGATTTACCTAGCAAATCTGGGATAAAATCTAATGCACTGTTTCAAGACCAAAGCGCATTACTTTATTTTATTTTTTATTGACGGAATCAAGAATAAAAATAAAGTTCACTTGCATCTACACCGACCTAAATTTAATGATATTAATATTTAATCAAATCCTAGAATGAAGAGATTATACTTGTACTGTCCCCAGAACTCAAAAATTTTTATGATTTCTTAATCATGCTTACTAAATAATGAATGAAAGAATGAAAGCGAAGTAAATAGAATTTAACCCCCCGTTGTACTAAGGACTCCCCCAAAAACCGTCCTTTCGTTTTTTCTATTTCTATTAGACGAAGAAACGGTATATCTTTTTATATAGAATAGAGTGGGGAATATCCATTCTAATGAATGATTCAGGAATATGAATCACAAACCAAAAAATTCTCTCCAATTAGGAATAGGAAAGGCGAAAAATCCCTTGTATTTAATCATAACATTCCATGATTATTTAATCATAGCATTCCACTCTATTGACAAAAAAGAAAATATTTATACTATGATCATAGTATGATAGCGGTTATGCAAGTAGCCCCCATCGTCTAGTGGTTCAGGACATCTCTCTTTCAAGGAGGCAGCGGGGATTCGACTTCCCCTGGGGGTAAGGTATACTACGAAAGGAAGTTGATCGTGGATTATTACCAATAAGCCTAAAAGTGATTCTTTGTGGGTCGATGCCCGAGCGGTTAATGGGGACGGACTGTAAATTCGTTGGCAATATGTCTACGCTGGTTCAAATCCAGCTCGGCCCAATAATTCGACAATCTACAAAGACCCGATACGGAGATAAAAAAGAATAAAAATTTCCGATATATTGCCTATTTATTTTATTTTTTATTTCCCGGGGATTGTAGTTCAATTGGTCAGAGCACCGCCCTGTCAAGGCGGAAGCTGCGGGTTCGAGCCCCGTCAGTCCCGGACTAAATACATTAATACATTAATCAATTCTTTCAAAACAATGAATGGGAAAGGGGTTGGAGAATTCCATTCCCAAAACAAGGAGGGGTACTTCTTTTTTTCTTCCCTTTTCGTAAAAAAAAAGAAGAGAAATAGAAATATTTAAATAGAAATAAAGGGTAAAGGTTTTTGGTCGGGAATCCAAGTTGGGATTCGGTATGATTAAACGAGCTTCCTATGTTATACTATTCCATTTTTGACGACGAATTCATTTCAGAGTTCAGCTATTGTTATTCATAATTTTGATCCGATTCAAAACGATCGAGAGGTAATTCATCAATTGAATTGAAAGGAGAAGGACTTGTCATCTCTATGGGATTAAAATGGGATTAAATCCCGGGTTATTGTGAAAATTTGATTTTCAATTATGGAAGTAAATATTCTTGCATTTATTGCTACTGCACTATTCATTCTAGTTCCTACCGCCTTTTTACTTATCATTTATGTAAAAACAGTCAGTGAAAATAAATAATTAATTTGAATTAAACGGAGTAAACTTTTTTGAATTCAAGAATTCACGAAATAAACTGAAAAATTTTTCGCATCGCAAACCTTAACTGAAATAAGACGACTACAATTCCCAGTATCCAGTATAGAAATCGTATAGTAGAAAGAAATAGATGAATCTTTCTACCATACGATCTACATAATAGTATCATTTTAGTGTAGAAAGGGGTATAAAGTTCTACAATGTGTAAAGCTGTACTCTATAATACTCTCTAATATATAGAGAGTTTAATCTAACTGATAACTGAGGGTTAAACATATTACTTCGTGTATGCATATGTGGATAGCAATTCCATGTTTGGAATTGCTATATCATCCCAGTCTATTTATTTGATCTCTTTTTTTTGTTTTGATCAATCTGAAAGAATCATTTTCTTCTTATGTCTTTCTTCTTATGTCTTAGGGTTCTAATGATATATATTTTTATATCATTTTAACTAGGAATCCAGATATCTATCAAAGGAAAGGAATCCTATCAATGAAGTAAAAACAAAAACCATAGGGGTGTATAGTACTAAAATCATTAGCAAACTTTCAATTGATTGAGTAGTTTCGCGAGCACTTCTCGGGTTTTGAAAAGGAAGAGTAAGCCTCACCGGTTTTTAATGGTACCGCCTCAACCGTGCTATGAAATGTGATTCAATAAAGCATAAATCGAATTTCTATAAGACAATTGATTTATGATTTAGATAAAATAAAGGTGCGTTAAATGTGCAATATGTGACTCACTTTACTCTTATCTATAGTATCTTATTCGATAATCACCAAGTCTATACCATTTTTCATAGAAAATACATATGCACTTAACAAAATAAATTCAAAAAGAAATTCTTCTTTGAACAGTAATGGAACAATAAAGAGAGAAACAACTCAAGAAAAAATAATAATAAAAAGAGGTCCGGTCGTCCTATGTATCCGTCTCTAAGCCTGCTAAGAGTTCAAGGAAGCAGTGAAATATCTCTTTGAGAGAAAGAGTATGATTCAGAGAATACATTACTTCATTCGAATATAATGGAATTGAAAATAAAAATGAAGATCCTTGGCCTTGTATTCTCTTTAGAGTTCAAAACGCGTTGCAGAACGATCTAGAAAACAATTAATATAGCAATAGCATGATTCCTCAATTCAATTAAATTAGTAATACCCTTAGAGTCCACTTCTTCCCCACACTACAAGTGATAGGGAAAATGTAAAGACTACCATTAAACCAGCCCAAGCAAGACTTTCTATATCCATGTGAATTATGCCCCCTTATCTCTATAACTATCTTATAAGGAATTATTCTATTGTTACTCACTACTAATAGTATAGTCGAATCGATTGAACATAGTCAAAAAAGGGTATTCTGGTCGAAAACTTTTGCTAAACCAATCAAATTCAAGGTCTAGTCATCAAACAGTAGTCCAAAGATTAGTGAGTAGTAGTAAGGGGGGTTCGGGAAGTCTCGCTAACCCCCTTAACCATACAAATAACTTATTGCATCTAGGATTTCTAATCTTTTTGAAAAACCCTAGCCGGGTACTTTGAATCAAACAAGTACCAACAGCCCTTTTTCTCCGTTTCTGCTGAAAAGGAATTCGGCGATTTCTTATCAGCCGAAGAGGGGATTTCAGGGTTTTTTTGATTAGGCGGCACCCGGATTTGAACTGGGGAAAAAGGATTTGCAGTCCCCCGCCTTACCACTCGGCCATACCGCCAAAATGATATAAAAAGAGATGCATTTCTCACGTACTACTAAACTGCCTTTCTTGTCCTTGGAACTTAATTTCCTTTTTTCTTAAGCCCTTTTTTCTTTTCCTAAAAAACTTCCCACTTTTTTTGATTGGATTGGATTGGGGCCAGCTCTATCTAGTATCCTAGTATCTCAAAAAGGTTAACCTCTTTCCCTTTTTATTCAAATAAAAAGTAGATTTTCATTCGTAAAATCCAAAATTTAGGACAAATTTGAACCATGAACTGTTGATTGCTGACGGCGAATTCATGACCGGTTTGAATCCCAAAATTAGATTTGATTTACTTATACCTAATGACAGAAGACAATCCAAATTGATACCTCGTGGTCTTAGTCTTTCTCAATTTCAATTAGAACTTTCTATTCTAAGTATATGTGAACCTATGTAAACCCAAAAGTCAAACCGTTAGACCGAGATTTAGGAGTTTTTTTATATATGCAGCCTTTGTTGCCTCTAAGTAATTAGAGTAATTATTAGGATCCTATTTCCCTTTTTTTCAGTTTTGAATTGAATAGAAAATTTTTTAAAGAGCACAGCCCCGTGCTGCCAAAAAGGTAATACAATAAAAGCGAAGATGAATATTATCTATATAAATATTTACTAAATACAACCCCCCCTTTGTACTTTGTATTAGATAATTCATATCTAATTCACAGCCGTATTCTACTCAAAAATAAGTAAATTAGTAAAGAGAACTCTTTTCTCTGTGAATTCATTTTTTTTGAATAATCAAATTCAAACGCACAACAAAGCGGTTTTCAAAGCGATTCTATATTGTTTCTGATTTTTATCCCTTTCTCTCATCAAAAGGATCAAATGCCGAATCCATTTCTTTTTCTTTATTTTTTTGGTATTCAAGCCCATTAGAATCTGGAATATCATAATAATAGAATTTGAAGAATGACCTTTTTGTTTTGATATTCTCTACAAAATCTTAGAACTAACTTAATAAGTGTCTATAAGTCTAAATGGCAGACTTCTTTTTAGAGGGATGTTTTATCACCCCCTTTCCATTTGTATTCGTTACAAATTTCAATCAAAAATCCCCATTTAGGTAGAAACCGAAACCTCCCCTTCTTTTTATGTATTTAAATTTAATACTTATCATTCCAGATATGGGATATGGAGTTGATTAAAATTTCATGTGATTCAGTAAACAGACTAAAAATCCCATCCCTGTTAGATCGTCTAGATAATTCAGTGAAGAATGAACCAAGGGTGGCATTTTTTGAGAAATGGGAAATGTAAAATGCTCGTTGATGGAAATGAGGGAGTGTCTACAATACCTAGCTTTAATCA